TGTCTATAATGATAGATAAATAAAACACTTCCTCATGATTCTTATTCATTTACTCAATATTTCGAAAAAGGTTGGTTGAACTTGAAAATTCACTTATTGAATAAGTAAACGATTGAATTGGATTTGATTGGATAGTACCAACTAAATCGAGTGCTAACCCCCATTTCTTATTGAATTAACCGATCCACTTGCTATCGGACATTTTTGATTCGGTAATATTCGCAAAAATTTGAGACATATTTTACTTTTTTTTTTTTTGATTATGAGAATCAATCCTACTACTTCTGGTCCCGGGGTTTCCACACTTGAGGAAAGAAACCTGGGGCGTATCACTCAAATCATTGGCCCGGTACTGGATGTAGCTTTTCCCCCGGGCAAGATGCCTAATATTTACAACTCTTTGGTAGTTAAGGGTCGAGATACTGTCGGTCAGCAAATTAATGTGACTTGTGAGGTACAACAATTATTAGGAAATAATCGAATTAGAGCTGTAGCTATGAGTGCTACGGATGGTCTGATGAGAGGAATGGAAGTGATTGATACGGGGGCTCCTCTAAGTGTTCCAGTCGGTGGATCCACTCTCGGACGAATTTTCAACGTTCTTGGAGAGCCTGTTGATAATTTGGGTCCCGTGGATACTCGCACAACATCCCCTATTCATAGATCTGCGCCTGCCTTTATACAGTTAGATACCAAATTCTCGATCTTTGAAACAGGGATTAAAGTGGTGGATCTTTTAGCTCCCTATCGCCGTGGAGGAAAAATCGGACTATTCGGGGGAGCCGGGGTGGGTAAAACAGTACTGATCATGGAATTGATCAACAACATTGCCAAAGCTCATGGGGGTGTATCTGTATCTGGTGGAGTAGGTGAACGTACTCGTGAAGGAAATGATCTTTACATGGAAATGAAAGAATCCGGAGTGATTAATGAACAAAATATTGCAGAATCAAAAGTAGCTCTAGTCTACGGTCAGATGAATGAACCGCCAGGAGCTCGTATGAGAGTTGGTTTGACTGCCCTAACCATGGCGGAATATTTCCGGGATGTTAATGAACAAGACGTACTTCTATTTATCGACAATATCTCCCGCTTCGTCCAAGCAGGATCAGAAGTATCTGCCTTATTAGGTAGAATGCCTTCTGCCGTGGGTTATCAGCCTACCCTTAGTACAGAAATGGGTTCTTTGCAAGAAAGAATTACTTCTACCAAAGAGGGATCTATAACTTCCATTCAAGCAGTTTATGTACCTGCAGATGATTTGACCGACCCTGCTCCTGCCACGACATTTGCACATTTAGATGCTACTACCGTACTATCAAGAGGGTTAGCTGCCAAAGGTATCTATCCAGCAGTGGATCCTTTGGGTTCAACGTCAACTATGCTCCAACCTAGGATTGTTGGTGAGAAGCATTATGAAACTGCACAAAGAGTTAAGCAAACTTCACAGCGTTACAAAGAACTTCAGGACATTATAGCTATTCTTGGGTTGGACGAATTATCCGAAGAGGATCGTTTAACCGTAGCAAGAGCACGAAAAATTGAGCGTTTCTTATCACAACCCTTCTTCGTAGCAGAAGTATTTACTGGTTCTCCAGGGAAATATGTTGGTCTCGCAGAAACAATTAGGGGGTTTCAACTGATCCTTTCCGGAGAATTAGATGGTCTTCCCGAGCAGGCCTTTTATTTGGTAGGTAACATCGATGAAGCTACCGCGAAGGCTATGAACTTAGAAGTGGAGAGCAAATTGAAGAAATGACTTTAAATCTTTGTGTACTGACTCCTAATCGAATTATTTGGGATTCAGAAGTGAAAGAAATCATTTTATCCACTAATAGTGGCCAAATTGGCGTATTACCCAACCACTCCCCTGTTGCAACAGCTGTGGATATAGGTATTTTGAGAATACGCCTCAACGACCAATGGTTAACGATGGCTCTTATGGGCGGTTTCGCGAGAATAGGCAATAATGAGATAACCATTTTGGTAAATGATGCGGAGAAGGGTAGTGACATTGATCCGCGAGAAGCTCAGCGAACTCTTGAAATAGCTGAAGCTAACCTGAGTAGAGCTGAAGGCAAGAGACAAGCAATTGAGGCGAATCTAGCTCTCAGACGAGCTAGGACACGAGTCGAGGCTATCAATGCTATTTCGTACTAGTCGATGTATCAGAATAATCAAAAGTTATACACCATATTCGGATTCTGTCAATTGGATACAATCAATTGTAATCTGATGCAACGAACAAAAACAAATATTGTATTGAGTAGTGGAACGGTAAGGTAATAGGGAAAAGAAAAAAAAATCAATAAAATCAAAAGAAAAAAGGGAGAAGTAGAAAAACTTATTAGATACCGTTGACTCCGGTATCTAATAAGTTCTACCTACTATTGGATTTGAACCAATGACTCTTGCCGTATGAAAGCAATACTCTAACCACTGGGTTAAGTAGGTCATTTATCATCACAAAGAGAAAAATGGGACCTATCGCATCATAGATTATAGAGAGAATATTACTTATAAGCAATACCAATTATAAATTGATAAGCAATACCCATGTTTCGCAGGAAACGGCATGTCGGATTATGCAACATCCATCTTGACAAGAAATGATCTAGATGTTAAGATATCTATGACAAGGGCTATAGCTCAGTTAGGTAGAGCACCTCGTTTACACGTGCGCCAATGCTTTTCAGGGGAGTCCCAATCAACAGAATTGATCTTATTGAGAAATCGATGTCTTACTCCATTGATTCGAGGGAACGGGAGAACAATAGCCTGACAATATTAGCAATATTAGGTTCGGTCCGATTCAGGTGCCAATTCAGGCGCCAAATACAAAATAGAACCAATCATTGATTTGATAATTGATATTGATAAGGTGAAGACCCAGCTCATTCAATGCTAGGCATAATGAGTATAGGGACCTCAAAATAAGCTCTTTTCGTCCTATGAACTTTGAGGTGTATGAAGTATCATATTTGACTCTGGGAGCGGATCGATAGAGACTCCATTTCATTTAGGTTGATCTAGGCCGGAGGCAGACCTACGTCAAGGTAACCTTTTGAAAAACTTTGGTATTGCTCCTGGATCAGAATGCAAAGAAAATAAGGAATCAGAGCACACGGAACCATCTTGTTATCTTCCTGTCAAGAAAAATATGGTGGACTAACTGATCGATCCATCAGTTGATGAAAGAGCCCGATGCAAAAAAAAAATGCATGTCGGGTCTTTGAAACAGTTCGAATCATTTCGATAATAATCAGTTTGATCTGTTTTACCGAGAAGGTCTACGGTTCGAGTCCGTATAGCCCTAATGCGTTTTTGTATATTTTTGTACCTATTTCCTCATTAGTCCCTATGGCTGATCGGTTGGGCCATATAAATCATTCCCACACGATCGCTGAGATCCCTCGGGGCATGAAAATGAAAACAATAATTCATTCCAATGGATCCAATCGGCATTTATCAAATATCTGATAAACAAACCCATTCTTGTTCATCAATCCTCGTGGTCGAATTCTATACGACCCCTTTTCCTGTCCATGATCAAAGAGTTAGTGAGACACCTTAATTAAATAACTTGATTGTTTCTGGGGTGGGGGGGTCAGGTCTGGTTAGTACAGGCCAAAAGTTCCTAATTTAGGTATAGGAATCCATGAGTTGTTCTATGTCCATGTAGGGGTTCCTCGGAATTCAACGGGAAGTATAAATCTGGGAAATGGGAGAGAATCCCATTGGTCGATGCATTCCGTATCGAATCAATAGAAGCAAGGATCCTCTACCCGGATCTTAATGAAAAGAATCCACCGGCGCCAACCAAGTAGAATATACTATCAATCTGGAGATAGAAATCTCTAGACATTCTACTACATCTGACTACTGAATTCTATTCTAAATTAGAAGTCACTAAGAGAAGAAAAAGGAGAAAATGTGTCAGATCTCCTCTTTTTCTTTTTAATAATTTCATAAAATATCAACCCAATAAATCAAATAATTGGATTTCTATTTGTATTGTATAATGTATAAGATTCATTATACAATACAATATCAATACATTTCTAAATTAACTAATCAAAATCAATTCATTATTCAATTCAAAAAAAAAAATAATAAATTATAGAACTTAAATTCGATAATTTATTCATTTCTATTTTTCTATTTAGAATTGAACTATATAAAAAATATATAATAAACATAATGAATAAAAATAAATAAGAAAATAAATATTTCCATTTTGAAAATGGAAATATGAATTCTTTAATATGTAATTTAGAATTCAAAATGGAGAATTCTAAATTCTAAATGAAAATTAGAATATTCATTATGAATTATTAATAGAATATATAATCAATATGATGATAGAATCATAATAAAAAAAAAATCAAATTAGGGAATTTGAATTCCCTTTTCTGGAATCTGGAATGGAGAACCAGAGGCAAAGTGAAAAAGTGAAAGTGAGAGAGTTTTATTCATATATGCCTACACCATATAACCATATATTATAATATAATAAGTAAGCGGGATTCTGTCGGATGAATCTTGAAAGGAGATATGACCCACACCAAAAAAACTTTTTGGTTCGATCAAAATAAATTGTTATTTTGGCTAAGCAGTTATGGAAGAATTGACAATTCCGATTCGAATCGACTAATTCAGTATATTCCACATTCATAGGAGTACATCTATGTTTCTGCTTCACGAATATGATATTTTCTGGGCATTTTTAATGATATCAAGTGTTATTCCTATTTTGGCATTTCTAATTTCCGGGGTTTTAGCCCCGATTCGTGAAGGACCAGAGAAGCTCTCTAGTTATGAATCGGGTATAGAACCGATGGGGGATGCTTGGTTACAATTCCGAATCCGCTATTACATGTTTGCTCTAGTTTTTGTTGTTTTTGATGTCGAAACGGTCTTTCTTTATCCATGGGCAATGAGTTTCGATGTATTAGGCGTATCCGCATTTATAGAAGCTCTGATTTTCGTGCTTATCCCAA